TCCACACCAATCACGAGTTTTTCTCCATTCCTCTCGTATATCGTCGTAACGCCCTTAATGCTAGGTTTTGAAAAAGACTTTTCATGTCATTCCCATTTAGGTCCGATTCGGATCCCTCCGTTGTTTCCTTTTCCTCCCGCACCTTTTCCTCGAAATGAGAAAGAAGATGGTACACTCGAATTGTATTATTTAAGTGCTTGTTGCTTGCCAAAGATCCTACTTCTACAATTGGTAGGTCACCGGGTTATTCAAATAAGTTGTGTTTTCCGTGGTTTTCCAATGTTACAACTTATGTACCAATTCGGTCGATCCGGAATGGATCGGTTAAACATTCCATTAGGGAGCCTGGTCTTGACTCTTCTGTGTGGTATTCATTCTCGTTCGGCTCTTGGAATCACATCCAGCAGTGGTTGGAACAGCTCGAAAAATCCAACCACTTCACCTACTTTATTGCCCCCAACCGTTTCTCGTACCTCTATTGAAACAGAATGGTTTCATGTTCTTTCATCGATTGGTTATTCCTCTCCGTTCGTATCTCTTTTTCCAATTTCGGTCTCGATTAGTTTACAAGATTGAATGGCTAATTCTCCTCCGGACCCTCGATTCGATTGTTTTCCAAGAATGTTGAGCCAGGTATGTAAGCCATCTATCTGGGATGGGAGGAAGGACAAGTGAAGAGTCTTTTTCTTTCCTGGAGCTGGACACCATCACCATAGAATCTCTAGTGGGGGTCTTAGGATGATCTGGGAAGATTTATGGGTTGATAAAAAGTTAGGTATAAATTGGGATAGGCCATTAACGTAACTGCCCAAGTTCATTGAATCAAAAGTCTTGTCATATGATTTGAAACATAAAAAAATCTTTCTTTAAGATTTAAGTTATCACTCTAAGGCCTAACCGTAAAGGAAAGTTTTGTACAGAAAGATAGTCACCTTTCCTTGTTTTTACAGTTATTTACAGTACAGTTCAATTTACAGTTCAAGGCGAAGAGCATAATCAAATTCATATCTCTCACTAGAAGCATATGTAGCTGGAACAAACTAAGCATATTAACCAGATTCAGAGTCTTATGCTCATGATCCATCAATAGATCCTGCAGAGACAAAGGAAGGCTATGGCTAAAGCACTAGTAGTAGATCTGATAGCTATGTCCCTAGTAACACAGCTTTTTTCCATGCAACTTTGAAGGCTTTCCCCCAATCTGCGGTATATATGAAAGACCGTGTCGAAAGTGAGTTAGATGCACATGGGGATATGGGACGCCTGTCTAGTTCTCATTGGAAAGGAATGAGCTTTATATTATTTACTGCCTCTCGCCTGACACAGTTTGACACGCGGTGATACCAGATTGGCCCTTTATCTATATAGTGGTCTAAATAATAGAAGGAGAATACGCACGCGGGAAAAGCAAGCGTCTGATCAAACAAGATAGTAGTACAGAATTGATGCTTCACTCTATTATTGTTCTTGGAGGTGGGGGTCGGTGTTAAGCCGCGTGGCGATATCCACAGGAACTATTTGCTTTTGGGGATGGGCCTATTGTACTAAAATACGTACGGGGAGAATTTGTCCGTCTACTAAAAAATCGTGGATGTGGTTCAATATTAAGGAAAAGCGGGGTTGAAATGATCTAAAGATAACCTATCTTACTAATACTAATAAAAGGGTTAAGGGCCTCCAACGCCTATAAATAGAAGCTTTTTCAGTCTCTATTTGGCAAAGGGAGACGGGGCCTTAGAAGTCGGCAAGAAAGAGCTTTAGCCATGGATATCGCTGGACGACTTGAGAGAATTCAACAAGAAATACAAACCGTGGAAAACGAGAAGCTCCAACGGGAGCAAATGCTGGGTCTGTTCTGGGAGCATCCGCCTGCTCTCGATCCTGAGGCCGTAGGAAGAGCGATGCAATTGATCCGGGACCGCATTCGCGGTCTGGAAGACAGGAAGAGGGCCCTGGCCCTCCTCGACGAACAAAAAGAGCTCATTGTGCGAGCTGCCACCCTCGGTGACCGGGGAAACTAGAAGAGTCCGTCGACTCTTTATATAAGATTAAATAAGTAGTCTGTCGACGCAAAGTAGTGTGTTTTAATTTATGGTGTTCTTTGTCTTTTTTTAGTGGAGATCTACTCCGGTGCTTACTGGAGATAGACTCCTATCTATGCTAACTATCTTTGTTTAGTTTTCTTTATTATGTTTGCATGTATGGTATGGGAAAACCCCTAGTGTAAAATGTTTACTACTTAATGCTATGCTAATATAATAATTAAGAAAGACTTTTTCCCAGAATTACTACAAGCACTTTTAGAAAAAGGTGGGTTAACTAACGAAAGAAAGATGGAATCAGATGCTGTAGATGATCAAACTTCTGCCGCGGAGTCGGCTTCAGTATAGGATACAACTTCTATCACTGAATCATCTAGGGAAAAAGAGTCCTGCTATCGCTGCATCTTCCGCTGTCCTTTCCTTTTCTTCGGTTGTCTTCCTTCCGCTGGAAAGGCACCTTTCAGGCCATAATCCTACGGACAAATAGCAACTGGGCCCATATTAGCACAGGAAATTCTTAAAAGATCAGATGCCTAGCGCGGGCAATTTTATAGAATAATCTTTCCTAAGCCCGGAGAAGAGTAGCTAGAGGGAGAAGAGCGTTCCCAGCGAAGAGTTTTTCCTTTAATCAGCGGGGATGGCACCTGCCTTTCTTTAGATGACATTTCTCTCACTACCAATAGTCTCCGCTTCAAAGCTTTTCTTTTAAGGGCTTACCTGCTTTCTGTTCGAGAGTAGGAATCGACTCTAAGAGCAGAGTCCGCGGCAAACTAGAAGAGTGAAAACTAGAAGATTAAGATGGCACAAGTCTTTCTGAAGGCCTGACCTATCAATAAATAGGCTTTTTTCGTTTCGCTTCATCAGAAGCTGCCACTGAATAGTCTGATGCCGCCAATCGGCTTTTCCTGAATCTTTCCATTTTGGGGTTAACGAGTGATCAATCAATAGTAGAGTAGTTGGCGAACGGTCTTTTAATGACTTCTGGGCACAAGTGCCATTCTCGTCGTCTACTCTTAGCTGGGAGAACTGAGAGCCTTTCCCCAAGCAAAGAGGGTGAAATCGGCTTCAAAAAAAAATTTGACAGTTTTCACTCTGGGAATCTTATTCAAAAAACATCAAATAACGAAAATCTAATCGGAGACTGGCATGTCCTAACTCTAACTTCTCTAAACAAAAGTCGGTAACATAGGCTTCAGTGGAATTATTACCCGGGAATCATCGGTCTAATTTCAAGTCTAAAATCAGGCCTTTCGGGCAGCAAGGGAACGAAGCTGTAAAGCGGTCAAGCGCCCTCCAAAAAAGCATTCGATGCATTTGTGAAGAATGAAAAAGGGAAAGAAAGACCAGCCACAGAAAGACAAAAGAGACAAGAAAGGTGCCATACTCTGTATGGAAAGACAGAAGCTGACTATTTGTAAAGTCAAGATCGGCGGGAACATCCGCCAGAGCGAGCTCAAAATGGGCATTTCCGGCCAGTTTTGAGTTTAGGAGTCGGAGTTTCAGACTCGGCAAAGGCATCAGCCTAGCTAGGAACTTAAGGAGCTTAAGTAGAAGAGTGAACCCCGAAAGAGTAAGGTAAGGCCTAGAGCCTATCAGAGTTTGACCGAATAGCGGACTTAGCTTCAAAGCTTGAAGTGAAGGCTTTACCTTCAATCAATGCCGGAGAATTTTCGACATCGGAAGCTAATTAGCGCGTAGGCAGCGCTGCGCCGTCTCTTGTACCGTTTTATAGAGAGAATTTGAGTTAAGACTAATCCAAAAAGGAAGTAACCAATCGACCAGACCAATCTTTCTGTGGAGGCGGCGAAGGGCAGGTAAGGCTTTGAAGCCAAGCAAGCAGCTATTGGAAAGAAGTTGAAGCTATAACAGCTGTAGAAAGAAAAACAGGTGCCATCCATCCTCTGAAATGGCAGCTAGGCTCGTTAGGAAAAACAGACTGATGGCGTTGGGAAGCGGGGTAGTGACACCGATCAAGCCCTTCACTCGGCTTCCTCTTTTCCTTACTCTTCTTATCTTAGTAGAATTCATTGACAAGACCAGTTTCCACCCCAGCTGGCAAAAGAAGAAAAAGAATATGAAAGGCCAAAAGGGCCAAAACACACATATGAAAGTCGAAAATTGGCTCCAGGCTAGGAGAACATATTGGCTTCATCGGCTTTAATTCTTTAATTGCCGAGGAGGAATCGTCTATCAGAAAGACTCTTTCTTAAAGGAAAGAGGGGCAATCAGGACTGGGAACACCCGCTAGAGCTCAAAATAGGCCTTTCCGGCTAGGTTCTTTGTTAGGAGTTTGTTTACTGGGACAAGATAGTACCCGTTCCGTTGTCCCCGAGTCAGGTTCTGTCCCCGAATCGTCTGTTGATCCGTTGGAGTTTGGGGTTTCAGACTTTGAGGAATTGATGAGTGAAGGGCGATGCCAGTCGATTGATACTCAGATTCCTACATACCAGACTTTGATCAATCATCCATGATAGGAGAGAAATCGTCTGATTAAGAAAGAAGGGTTCCGCCTCTCGCTAATACAATACGGGGATAACCCGGACATGACCCCTGACTCCCGTCTTCTCTAGTGGGAATTCAGATCCCGAATAACTAAATAGCGTCAGTGAGGATGCCCATGCCCAGTAGCTTCTCTTTCAGCTTCTTAACCGCGTGGGGAAAGCTTAGCTTCTCCGCTTCAATTGAGCAGCTGAACTCGTTGCCTCAGCCCTTCTTTCTCTATTCAAGAGACGGCTTTTCCTTATCCTTAACTTAAGCGCCAGTTCTGCTTTCCATTCGTCAGTCAAGTCAGGCAAGCTTCATGCTTACTTATGAACTCCCTGCCTCTGCCTTAAACCGATTGCCAGAAGGCTGCTAGAAGGCTAAACAACTTCCTCAAAAGGGTTCCTTCAGGCTGATCTGTAGGCATTCAAGGAAGCGGATTTAACGGCTATTGGCCGATCTAATGCACGTGGATCT